AATAAAATGTTCGATTTTTTAGCATTGAAAAAATTTAGTCATCGATTTAATAGAGCCTTTTGGGCTTTTTTTCGGGAAAACTTTTTAGGGGTATATGACATATATATATATATAATGCGGATGGCTAATTCATATCTCAACTTATTAGTCTGGACGCTCTCGAACCTTCCTTGCTTTTGGGGTTTGACAAGGAGAACAGGATTTGCTGAGCGTAGGGGGTAAGGGGGTTTGTCGCGCGAAAACCGAAGAGGGGGGCATATATATTAGGGTAAATTGAAGAAATACAAATACGTTATGCACTTGATAGAGTATAATGTAATTCTTAAGTTATGTCTTTTAATCATTAACCTAATTGGGGGCTTGCAAGGAAATGTACAACCTTGAGATGTTAATTGCGCCTGCACTCTGAAATGTAAGTGAAAGGTAACCAAAAAAAAGAACCCTATGCATATAAAAGAATGCCCGGCATGTGGGGTAATGAGGAGTATGTAATTACACCAAGAATCAGATGCAATTTACCTCTAAATGGGTGGATTATACATGCCATGTTCATGAAATGGGAATCAGATGCAAGGAATAGTTCATAATATACCACCCTCCATAATATGTCCCTGATTCTATCATGCATGATATGCCTTATATGGCAAGGTTGGTGGTCTCTTACTGCATTAAGATTGTCTTAGTAAATCCTAGTTAGTTATTTCAAGGAAAATGTTGAGTGCGATATTTAGGGGAATAACCTATAACCCAGGTTAAGATAAATTATTTCTGAGGCTTAATAATATGCTTATGCACGTCTTAGACGTTAGTACTTGCTTTTAGGTTAATATAGATGAATGGTGATAATACATATAAAGTCCTAGTATATTGCATATATTTGGTTTATGCACGTCTTAGATGCTAGTACTTGCTTTTAGGTTAAAATAATTGTATGGTGATAATACATAGCTGTATCACACCCACATAATACAAGTATATTATGTGGGGTGCGAGTACATGCCTTGCACTATATAGGGTGCTATATATAACCATATTGGTCCATCAGAAAATAGTTTAACTTAGAATCCTGGCTTTGGGAGCCAGGGGTGGGAGTTAAAATCTCCTTTTTCTGGGCGCTAGGAGGGGGTTTAACCCTCGATCTTCGGATTACAAGACCGATGCTTTCAAACTAAGCTACTAGGGCAAGCTCATTTCAATGCTTTATTCTCCGCTCAACCTGCGAGTGGGGCGAGGAGGAGGAATAATGCAAAGTACAGGACTGAGGCGATCTGGCCAATGATGATATATGGGTGTTCTACAGGTATGCCACCAATTCATGTCAGAATAATTATGTCTGCCACCAGGGTTCAGAATAAGAACTGGGTAATAGGTCGGAAGGTTAGTCCTCGTTGTTTTGAGGTGTGTAAGATTGGAACTACCAGTAGTACTAGAATGCTAAATAATAACGCTAGGACCCCGCCTAATTTGTTTGGAATAGACCGGAGGATAGCATAGGCAAACAGGAAGTATCACTCGGGTTGAATATGTGGTGGGGTAACCAGCGGATTTGCTGGGGTGAAGTTTTCTGGGTCGCCGAGCAGGGTAGGGGAGAACAATGTGAGGGATGTAAGAGCTAACAGCATTAGGACAAAGCCAAGAAGGTCTTTGTAGGAGAAGTAGGGGTGGAAGGAGATTTTGTCAGCGTCGGAGTTTAATCCGGCTGGATTGTTTGACCCTGTCTCATGTAAGAATAGTAAGTGGAGAACGGTCGCACCGGCGATGACGAACGGGAATAGGAAGTGGAAGGCGAAGAATCGGGTCAGTGTTGCGTTATCTACCGAAAAGCCTCCTCAGATTCATTGCACAAGAGTATCTCCCATGTAAGGCACCGCTGATAGAAGGTTCGTAATAACGGTCGCACCTCAGAAGGATATTTGACCTCATGGGAGTACATAGCCCACGAAGGCGGTTATTATAACTAGAAGAAGTAGAACAACTCCAATATTTCAGGTCTCCTTGTAGAGGTAAGACCCGTAGTAAAGACCACGAGCGATGTGTATATAAATACAGATGAAGAAAAACGATGCTCCATTGGCATGTATATTTCGGATAAGTCAACCATAGTTGACGTCACGGCAAATGTGTGTGACGGATGAAAATGCGGTTGAGATGTCAGAGGTATAATGTATGGCTAAGAACAATCCTGTTAGAATCTGAGTAATTAAGCACAATCCGAGCAGGGATCCGAAGTTTCACATTGCTGAGATATTTGATGGTGTTGGAAGGTCAACTAATGCGCCATTAGCGATTTTTATTAGCGGGTGGGTTTTTCGTAGGCTTGCCATTATTGTTCCTGTAGTTGAATTACAACGGTGGTTCTTCAAGTCACCAGTCTCGGTTAAAATCTGAGCGGGAACCATGACTTACTTCGTGTCTTTGTTATTAATAGCCTTAATTATAGGATTGATTGCTGTTGCCTCTAATCCTACACCTTATTTTGCTGCTTTAGGGTTGATAGTGGCAGCTGGGGTTGGGTGTGGAGTATTGATTGGCAGTGGAGGGCCTTTCTTGTCCTTGGTTCTCTTTCTAATTTACTTGGGGGGAATGCTCGTGGTATTTGCTTATTCGGCGGCGCTGGCTGCCGAGCCTTTTCCGGAGGCGTGAGGGAGCCGTTCGGTGATAGGGTATGTTTTGGTGTACCTGCTAGGGGTGGTTCTAATAGGGGGACTATTTTGAGGGGGGTGACATGAGGGTTCTTGAGCAGCTATTGATGAGTTAAAAGAGTTTTCTGTTCTACGAGGGGATGTTGGGGGTGTGGCCATAATATATTCCTTTGGGGGAATAATATTAGTTATTTGTGCTTGGGTGCTGCTTCTTACTCTACTTGTAGTTCTAGAACTAACTCGGGGTCTAAGTCGTGGGACTCTTCGGGCGGTCTAAATAAGAATCACGGCAACTGCTAAAATTATAGTTAGGAGGAAAATGGTTAAAAACTTTTTGATTGTTCCTCGTGAAAGGTCGCTTATTGTTTGCGCTAACATTATTTGGGTAAGGGTAATCGATTTTGGACCTGCAATATGAAGTCAGGTTTGGTCAAGTTTAGTGGCAGTTGATCGCCCCAGAACCAGGCTAGCTTTTGGGGAGAGTCGGTGTATTAACGAAGGGAAGTACCCTAGCATATTAGAGAAGTGATGAGGGGAGTTTTTATAGGCAGTTTTGTAGGGGTTGTTGGTTTTAGCTGCAAGTTCTATGGCCACAAGAAGGCCGGTAATGGCTACTAATAAGGCTGTCACTTTTAATGCTATAGGTATGGTTATGACTGGTGTTTTTATGGGTAGGAAGTTATATGTAATGACAAGGCCCGCAATAATGCTTCCTCAGGCAAGCCGTTTAATGGGTTGGACCATAAATGGGTCGTCTTCGTTGATGGGGGATAGTGTGAGGAACCGGGGAGAACCTATAGTTACAAAATAGACGACTCGGAAGCTATAAACAGCAGTGAAAGATGTAGCAATGAGTGTCAGGATAAGGGCCCAGGCGTTAAGGTAAGAGGTATTGAGGGCTTCAATGATAGCGTCCTTCGAGAAGAATCCGGCGAGAAATGGGGTGCCCGCTAGTGCTAGGCTTCCGATTGTGAGACAGGTTGAGGTAATAGGTAAGAGTTTGTGGAGGCCGCCCATCTTTCGAATATCTTGCTCATCATTTAGGCTATGAATAATAGACCCCGAGCAAAGGAAAAGTATAGCTTTGAAGAATGCATGTGTGCAGATATGGAGGAACGCTAATTGTGGTTGATTTAGTCCGATGGTGACCATTATGAGTCCAAGCTGACTTGATGTTGAGAAAGCGACAATTTTCTTAATGTCATTTTGGGTAAGTGCGCAAGTGGCTGTATAGAGAGTAGTAAGCGCTCCTAAACACAAGCAGCTTGATAGGGCTAGTTGATTATTCTCTATTAATGGGTGAAGGCGAATTAGTAGGAAGATACCCGCAACTACCATAGTGCTGGAATGGAGCAGTGCAGACACTGGCGTCGGGCCCTCTATGGCCGATGGAAGTCATGGATGAAGGCCGAATTGGGCCGACTTTCCTGCTGCCGCGAGAATTAGTGCAATTAATGGGGTTGTCATGTCGTAGTTTTTTGACAGAGCAAAAATTTGTTGTATTTCCCAAGAGTTAAGATTTATGGCAAACCAGGCCATGGCTAGAATTAATCCGATATCTCCAACACGGTTATAAATTACTGCTTGGAGGCTTGCGGTATTCGCATCCGCCCGGCCATGTCATCAGCCAATGAGTAGGAAAGATATAATGCCAACTCCCTCTCAGCCAATGAATAGTTGAAATAAGTTATTAGCTGTAACAAGAATGATTATGGCTACTAAGAATAGCAGTAAGTATTTGAAGAATCGGTTCATATTAGGGTCGGAGTGTATATATCACAGTGCAAATTCTAAAATAGATCAGGTTACAAAAAGGGCAATGGGGGTGAAAATAAGGGAGTAGTGATCAAACTTAAAGCTAATATTTGCGTCAAATATTTGTGTATTTATTCACTGTCAGTTTGTGGTAATATTTTCTGCTCCTTGGGACAGGTAAATCATAAGGGGCAATAGGCTTACAAAAAATGCAGTGCTAACGGCGGTTTTTACATAAGTATCTGCTCAATTAGGTGCTTGGGGTTTTGGACTTAGTGTTGTAAGTAGAGGGAGGACAAGGATTGTAATGATTAAAAGGAATGAGGAGGATATGACTAGGGTTGTTGAGGTCATAGCTTCCGCTTGGACTTGCACCAAGAGTTTTTGGTTCCTAAGACCAACGGATGAGCTGTTATCCTTCAGAAGCGTAAAGAAGCCGAGGATTTTAACCCCGGGGCATAAGTATTAGCAGCACTTATTGATTCCTATCCTTCCTTGGTGAGTAAGGGGTTTTTAACCCCTGTCTTCAGAATCACAATCTGATGTCTTGGTTAAACTATACTTACTAGTAGCATCACCCTCACATAAGTTCTGGTTTTGTTACGAGGAGAATTACCGGAATAAGGTGAAGAGCCATTAGTAGATGTTCCCGTGTGTGGAAAGGTGAGAGTTTCACAATGTGGTATGGTGTCGGTCCACGCTGAGACATCAAGAACATGTAAAGGGAATAGGCTGCGGTAATCAGTGTACCTAGTCCGGTAAGTGCAATGGTTCAGGGGGATCAGCTAAAGAGAGTTGTGATGATTATGAGCTCTCCTATAAGATTAGGAAGTGGGGGTAGTGCCAGGTTGGCTAGATTTGCAATGAATCATCAAACAGCTGTTAGTGGGAAAATAACTTGTAAACCTCGAGCAAGGACTATGGTTCGACTATGGGTTCGCTCGTAAGCTGTATTAGCTAAGCAGAACAGCATGGAGGATACTAGGCCGTGGGCAATTATAAGGATAATTGCCCCTGAGAATCCTCATGGAGTTTGGACTAGAATTCCTCCTGCTACAAGGCCTATATGACTTACAGAGGAGTAAGCAATTAGTGACTTAAGGTCAGTCTGTCGTAAACAAATAGACCCGGTCATAATAATGCCTCAAAGTGCCAAAATAATGAAAGGGTAGATTAGTTCTTTAGAGAGAGGGTCTAGCATAATTATCATACGCATTATACCATATCCTCCCAGCTTCAGTAAAATTGCTGCTAGAACTATTGATCCTGCTACGGGAGCTTCTACGTGTGCTTTTGGCAGTCACAGGTGTACACCATAAAGAGGTATCTTTACCAGGAAGGCGATTAAGCAGCCTGCTCATCAGATTTTATGACTTCAGGAATTTACTAGTGTAGGGGGTGTATATTGAATAATTAATAAGGATAGGGTTCCTGTATATTGTTGAAGGAGAAGAAGGGCTACCAACAAGGGTAGAGACCCGGCTAGGGTGTAAAATAGGAAGTAGGTACCTGCGCTGAGGCGCTCGGTTTGATTTCCTCAGCGGGTGATAATAATAAGGGTAGGGATAAGGGTCGCCTCAAATATAATATAAAATATGATAATTTCTGTGGCGCCGAAGGCCATAATTAGAAAGGCCTGTAGTGAGGTGAGAAGTGTGATGTATAGGCGTTGACGTGCAATGGGTTCAGGATTAATGTGGTTCTGGCTGGCCAAAATTATTAAAGGGAGGAGCCAACAAGTTAAGACTAAGAGAGGTGTTGACAAGGGGTCTGTGGCTAAGTAGGCGTTGGACGAAGTTCATCCGGCTTCTGAGGTACAGTTGAACCATGTGAGGCTTATAAGGGCAATTAAAAGGCCGTGGGTGGCGGTAGCTGTTCACAGCCACTTGGGAGAGGCCAGTCAAATTGTTGGGAATATTATAATTGTGGGGATCAAAACTTTTAGCATTGTAGAAGATTTAGGTTCTGTAAACGGTCAGTGCCGTGGGTCCGGGCTGTGGCTACTAAGAGTGCAAGGCCCGTACTTGCTTCACAAGCAGAAAAAGCCAGTAGCAACATGGGGGCAGTAGAGAAGCTTGTTGATTCGAACTGCAGTGTCCATAGGGCCAGTGCAATAAACAGGGACAATATTATGCCTTCTAAGCATAGTAGTGCGGAGAGTAGGTGCGTACGATGAAATGCTAATCCCATAAGCCCTAAAATAAATGCTGAGGTAAAGCTAAAGTGTACTGGTGTCATAAGGGGGCCGTGGACTCAAACCACAATTTTCTGAGCCGAAATCAGAGGTCTTTCTTAGACTAGCTCCCTATTCTGCTCATTCTAGGCCTCCTTGGGTTCATTCGTAAACTAACCCAAGGGTTAATAGGATTAAGACTGTGGTGGCCCAAAAGAATGTTCCGGTTGGGCTATGGAGTTGATCTCCTCATGGTAATGGGAGAAGGAGGGCAATTTCTAGGTCAAACAAAAGAAATAGGATTGCTACCAGAAAAAATCGTAGGGAGAACGGTAGTCGGGCTGATCCTAGTGGGTCAAATCCGCATTCATAAGGGGAGAGCTTCTCCGCATCTGGGTTCATTTGTGGCAATCAGAAAGATACAATTGCCAGGATTGATGATAGGGCTACAGCAATAATAAAAATAGTTGTAATTAAGTTCATTATCTTTCCTTGGGGTCTAACCAAGACTAAATGATTGGAAGTCACTTGTACAAACTTTAATACTAGAAAGATATGAGCCTCATCAATAGATTGATACGTAAAGGAATAATCATACTACGTCTACGAAGTGTCAGTATCAAGCAGCGGCTTCAAAGCCGAAGTGGTGTTCTGATGTAAAGTGGTATTGAACTTGGCGGAGAAGACAGACGGCTAAGAAGGTCGAGCCAATAATGACATGTAATCCGTGGAATCCTGTGGCTACAAAGAACGTTGAGCCATATACTCCGTCTGCAATTGTGAAAGGTGCTTCATAATATTCCATTGCTTGGAGGGCAGTAAAATAGAACCCGAGCAGAATAGTAAGTGTAAGGGATTGAATGGCTTGCTTTCGTTCGCCCTCCATAATACTGTGATGGGCTCATGTTACTGTTACCCCCGATGCTAACAATACGGCCGTATTGAGTAGGGGTACTTCAAAGGGGTCTAATGTGGTAATCCCGGTAGGGGGTCAACATCCGCCTAGTTCAGGCGTTGGGGCCAGGCTTGAGTGGTAGAAGGCCCAAAAGAAGCCTAGGAAGAAGAACACTTCGGAAGTAATAAATAGAATTATTCCGTACCGTAACCCCTTTTGTACTGGGGGTGTGTGGTGACCTTGAAAGGTCCCCTCTCGAATAACATCACGTCATCATTGAAATATTGTAAGAAGCAATAGAATTAATCCAAGAGTTATTAGTGTTACTGAGTGGAAGTGGAACCAGATTGCTAGGCCGGATGTCATTAGTAAGGCACCGACGGCTCCGGTTAGTGGTCATGGGCTAGGATCAACCATATGATATGCATGCGCTTGGTGGGCCATTAAACGTTTTCCTGTATGTAGAGGCTTAGGAGTAGCACAAACACGTAGGCTTGAATTATTGCTACTGCAACTTCTAGAAGCGTTAGAAGGAAGAGGACGGCGGCTGTAAGGATTGCTACGGTTGGCATTATAGGTAGTAGTACAAATACAGCCGTGGCGATAAGTTGAATAAGAAGATGACCTGCAGTCAAGTTGGCTGTAAGTCGAACCCCTAAGGCTAGTGGTCGAATAAGCAGACTAATTGTTTCGATAATAATTAGTACGGGAATTAAAGGAATAGGGGTTCCTTCGGGTAGAAGGTGTCCGAGAGCAATTGTTGGTTGGTTTCGTATACCAATAATTACTGTAGCAAGCCACAGTGGCACAGCAAGTCCTATATTTAATGATAGTTGTGTTGTAGGGGTGAAAGTATATGGTAGGAGGCCTAATATATTAATAGTAATAAGGAATACTATTAATGAGGTTAATATTAGGGCCCATTTATGTCCTCCAACATTTAAAGGCATTAGCAGTTGATTAGTGAAGCGGTTAATAAATCAGGCTTGAAGTGTAGTGAGTCGGCTATTTATTCAGCGAGATGAGGGGGTAGGGAACATTACTCATGGGAGTGCGATTGCAATGGCGATGAGTGGAATTCCTAGGAAAGAGGGGCTTGCAAATTGATCAAAGAAGCTTGTTACCATGGTCAGTTTCAGGAGTCAGTTTTATGTTTTTCTTCATTTATTGGGGCTGGTTCATTAGGTGTTAAATGACCTAAGACTTTGGTTGGGATAATGGTAAGAAAAATGAATCATGAAAATACTAGAATTGCGAATCAGGGGTTAGGGTTGAGCTGAGGCATGTCACTAGAGGTGGTCGGTAGGCACCAAACTTTGGCTTAAAAGGCCAACGCTTTGTCCAATAATTAGCTTCCTAGTGAGGCGTCTTCTAGTATTAATGTGGATCAGCTCTCAAAATGTTTAAGTGGAACGGCTTCAACTACAATAGGCATAAAGCTGTGGTTTGCGCCACAAATCTCAGAGCATTGTCCATAAAATACACCTGGGCGTGAGGCAATAAAGGCAGTTTGATTTAATCGTCCAGGTACCGCGTCTATTTTTACCCCGAGAGATGGGATGGCTCAGGAGTGTAATACATCCTCAGCGGATACTAGAACACGAATTGGTGACTCCATCGGAACTACTATTCGGTGGTCTGTCTCTAGAAGTCGAAATTGCCCTGGTGTGAGGTCTTGAGTCGGAATCATGTATGAGTCAAATCCTAGGTCTTCATAGTCTGTATATTCGTAGCTTCAGTATCATTGATGTCCTATAGCTTTAATCGTTAAGTGGGGATCATTAACCTCGTCTATAAGATATAAAATCCGAAGGGAAGGAAGAGCAATTAGAACTAGAATAACTGCTGGTAAAACCGTTCATACAATCTCGATTTCTTGGGAATCTAAGATATATTTGTTGGTAAGTTTGGTTGAAACTATTGCGACAATAATGTAGAGTACTATTGTGCTAATCAAAAATACAATTATTAGGGCGTGGTCATGGAAGTGAAGAAGTTCTTCTATAACAGGTGATGCCGCGTCTTGGAATCCTAGTTGTGTGGGGTGTGCCATTAAATTTAAGACATACAGGAGTTTAACCTGCAATTTCACCTCGACAAGGTAATGTAATATGCATATTTTACTAATGTCTCTAAAAGAAAGTGACAGAGTGGTTATGTGACTGGCTTGAAACCAGTACATGGGGGTTCAATTCCTCCCTTTCTCGTTAGTTTGATTGAACTTGGACAAATGCTGGTTCCTCAAATGTGTGGTATGGTGGAGGGCAGCCGTGTAGTCATTCTACATTTGTTATAGTTAGTTCTACTGAAGACACTTCTCGTTTGGCGGCGAAGGCTTCTCATAAAATAAATAGGAATATAATTACCGCCACAAGTGAGATAAGCGAGCCAATGGATGATACGGTGTTTCATAGAGCATATGCATCGGGGTAATCAGAATACCGTCGTGGTATTCCTGCTAAGCCTAAGAAGTGTTGTGGGAAGAACGTGAGGTTAACACCAATGAACATTACGGCAAAGTGGATTTTCGTTCAAGTATCATTTAGGGTATATCCTGAGAACAGTGGGAATCAGTGAACAAATGCCGCCATAATAGCAAATACAGCCCCCATCGATAGTACATAGTGGAAATGGGCGACAACATAATATGTGTCGTGGAGAACAATATCAAGTGATGAATTGGCGAGAACAATTCCTGTTAATCCCCCAACTGTGAAGAGGAAAATAAAGCCTAGGGCTCATAGTATAGGGGTCTCCCATTTGATTGAGCCCCCGTGGAGTGTAGCAAGTCAGCTAAATACTTTTACACCGGTTGGGATGGCAATAATTATTGTCGCAGACGTAAAATAGGCACGGGTGTCTACGTCTATTCCGACAGTAAACATGTGATGGGCTCAAACAATAAATCCTAGGAGGCCAATGGCCATCATAGCTCAGACTATACCCATATAGCCGAATGGTTCTTTTTTGCCCGCATAGTAGGCTACAACATGTGAAATAATTCCAAACCCGGGTAAAATAAGAATGTAAACCTCTGGATGACCGAAAAATCAGAATAGATGTTGGTACAGAATAGGGTCACCTCCCCCCGCTGGGTCAAAGAATGTGGTGTTTAAGTTACGGTCAGTGAGAAGTATAGTAATTCCGGCAGCTAGGACGGGTAGTGATAGGAGTAAGAGTACGGCAGTTACAAGTACGGCCCATACGAAGAGGGGTGTTTGATATTGAGAGATTGCTGGAGGTTTCATATTAATAATTGTGGTAATGAAATTTACTGCCCCTAGAATTGATGATACACCTGCCAGGTGGAGGGAGAAAATTGTGAGGTCCACTGACGCTCCTGCATGGGCAAGGTTACCTGAAAGTGGGGGGTAAACAGTTCATCCTGTCCCAGCTCCGGCTTCAACACCAGAAGAGGCTAATAATAAGAGGAATGATGGGGGAAGAAGTCAGAAGCTTATGTTATTTATTCGTGGAAATGCTATATCAGGCGCCCCGATCATTAGAGGAACAAGTCAGTTTCCGAATCCACCAATAAGAATTGGCATTACTATAAAGAAAATTATTACAAAGGCGTGAGCAGTAACAATAACGTTATAGATTTGATCATCACCTAGGAGTGAGCCAGGTTGACTTAATTCAGCTCGAATAAGGAGGCTTAGAGCGGTTCCCACTATTCCGGCTCAGGCACCAAATACTAAATAAAGGGTACCAATGTCTTTGTGGTTTGTAGAAAAGAATCAGCGTGTAATTGCCACAGGTAGGGTAGCCGAGTGCCCAGGCGGTGGGTTGTAGCCCCGAAGACAGAGGTTTAAGTCCTCTTCCTATCAAGCCCCGTGGTGGAGTGACCACGTTGGATTGCAAATCCAGAGACGCAGAGTAATACCCTGCCGGGGCTTTCCCGCCTTACTAGGCAAACGGCGGGAAAGTAGATGGATGCTCGCTGGCTTGAGCGCTTAGCTGTTAACTAAGAGTTTGTAGGATCGAGGCCTTCCCATCTAGAAAGGCCTTAGTTTAACAAAGACATCTGATTTGCACTCAGAAGATGCAAGATAAACTCTTGTAGGTCTTATCAGGGGCTAGAAGATTCTCACTTCTGCTTAGAGCTTTGAAGGCTCTTGGTCTAGTACTATCCTAAGCCCCTAAACAATAAGTGTCATAACAGTTGGGGTAAGGGGCAAAAGGCCCAGGGCCATTACTGTTGATAATGCCAGGAGGGCGGAGGCCTGAGTGGTCTGAGTCCGCCAGGGGGTGGTTGAGGTCACAGTATTAGGAGAGATGGTAAGAGTTATTGCGTAGCAGAGTCGTAAATAAAAGTAGAGGCTAATCAGGGCGGCAAGAGCTATTACGGTTGCAGTGAGGGGGAGGCCTTGCTTTGCCAACTCTTGCAGGATTAATCACTTTGGCATAAATCCGGTAAGTGGGGGGAGACCCCCTAAAGACAATAATACAAGGGCGGCCGTCGCCGTTAAGAGTGGGCTCTTTGATCATGTGGTTGCAAGGGTGCCAATTTTCGTAGCATAGGAAAGTTTGAGAGTCAGAAACGCCGCGGATGTCATTAAAATATACATTAGCAGCGCAAGAAGGGTAAGCTGGGGGGCATATTGAAGAACAATGATTATTCAGCCCATATGTGCGATCGAGGAGTAGGCTAAGACTTTCCGTAGCTGGGTTTGATTCAATCCCCCTCATCCGCCCACTAAGGTGGATATAAGGCCAAGGGCCGTAAGCAGAAGTGGGTCGAAAGCTTGGGCTGTTTGAATAATTAGTGCAAGCGGGGCAAGTTTTTGTCAGGTAGAGAGAATCAATCCGGTCAACAGGTCTAGTCCCTGTAGTACTTCGGGCATTCAGAAATGCATAGGCGCTAACCCAATTTTAAGTGCTAAGGCGGCAAGAATTATTGCGGTGGCAATTGGGTCTGATATATTTGTTATGTCCCATGTTCCCGTAATCCATGCATTAGTTGTGCTTGCAAAGAGGATCACGGCGGCTGCAGTGGCCTGGGTAAGAAAATACTTAGTGGTGGCTTCTACTGCGCGGGGGTGGTGATGTTGTGCTATCAAAGGAACAATTGCCAAAGTATTAATTTCTAGTCCTATTCAGGCCAGTAATCAATGGGAGCTGGCAAAGGTGAGAGTAGTCCCTAGGCCAAGGCTGGATAATAATGTAGCTAATACGTAAGGGTTCATTGATGGAGGAGGGATTTTAACCGTCATGTTCGGGGTATGGGCCCGAAAGCTTATTTAGCTGACCCCATCATAGAAAGTGGTGTAGAGGAAGCACTAAGAGTTTTGATCTCTTGGGCATGGGTTCGACCCCCTTCTTTCTAAGAACTGAGGGGATTTTAACCCCTGTAAGCCACTCTATCAAAGTGGTCCCTGGGTACTCGGGCACAGTTCCTCAACTATAGCTGTGGGGGAAGGCCCGCTAGTGCAATAGGGAGGGAAACATGTCATAATACAAGAGCTAGTGTTAGGGGAAGGAAATTTTTTCACACTAAATGCATGAGCTGATCATATCGAAATCGTGGGTAAGAGGCTCGTACTCAGAGAAATACAACAGATAGAAGTGCGGCCTTGATCATTAGGCCAACTGTGGCCAGTTCAGGGACAGCTGGAAAATACGATGTCCCTATAAACAGCACGGCAGAGAGGGTGTTTATTAATAAGATGTTGGCGTACTCGGCGAGGAAGAATAAAGCAAAAGGACCTCCCGCATATTCTACATTGAAGCCGGAGACAAGCTCTGATTCACCCTCTGTTAGGTCAAAAGGTGCCCGATTGGTCTCTGCAAGGGTTGAGATATACCATATGGCGGCTAGTGGTCATGCAGGGATCAGCAGCCATACGCTCTCTTGGGCTGTATTAAACGTTTGAAGAGTGTACCCGCCAGAAAAGATAATGACCGAGAGGAGGATGAGCCCAAGGCTTACTTCATAGGAAATTGTCTGGGCAACTGCTCGTAGGGCCCCGATGAGTGCGTATTTCGAATTTGATGCTCAGCCTGAGCCAAGAATAGAGTATACTGCAAGGCTTGATAATGCTAAGATAAATAGAACACCTAAGTTGAGGTTAATTACTGGGTGAGGTATAGGTATGGGTGCTCAAAGAGTGAGAGCAAGGGTAAGTGCAAGGATAGGGGTGGCTAGAAACAAGAACGGGGAGGATGTGGACGGGCGAACGGGTTCCTTAATAAACAACTTAACCCCATCGGCGATAGGTTGCAGCAAACCGTAGGGTCCAACTACATTGGGCCCCTTTCGTAATTGTATATATCCTAATACCTTTCGCTCAAGCAGGGTCAAAAACGCTACGGCTAGTAGCACAGGGATAATATAGGCAAGCGGATTAATTAGGTGGGTTATCAAGGCGTTAAGCATGAACTGGGGAGAGGATTTGAACCTCTGGTTTTAAGGGCTTAGGCCTTACGCAATTTACCATGCTCTGCCACCCCAGTATGCCCTTATCTTGAGCGGCAGGGGTTTTGGCCCTCCCTTATTTAATTTATTTGTTTTCATGAATTAGGGGTGGGGCATGCGTCAAGTATAGGCCCCTCTTTTCCGATCCTTTCGTACTAGGAAAAGTAGCGTTACAGATAGAAACTGACCTGGATTGCTCCGGTCTGAACTCAGATCACGTAGGACTTTAATCGTTGAACAAACGAACCCTTAATAGCGGCTACACCACCAGGATGTCCTGATCCAACATCGAGGTCGTAAACCCCCTCGTCGATATGGGCTCTGGGAGAGGATTGCGCTGTTATCCCTAGGGTAACTTGGTCCGTTGATCGGCTTTTTAGCCGGATCATTATTGGTCAGATGTTCTGCGGCTCAAAGATGTCTCTTTTGGCTTTAGGGGTTTCGGCCCAGTCCACTCGGAGGCTTGTCTTTCCTCCGTGGTCGCCCCAACCGAAGGTAAAACTTCACGGCCACTAAGTTCTTGCTTTTTAGGAAGTTGTTTAACGTGGCTGAATTTTGTACCTTAAGCTCCAAAGGGTCTTCTCGTCTTGTAGTAATATACCCGCTTCTGCACGGATAGATCAATTTCACTGACTGGAAGGGGGAGACAGTTAAGCCCTCGTCTAGCCATTCATACAGGTCTCTATTTAAAAGACAAGTGATTGCGCTACCTTTGCACGGTCAATATACCGCGGCCGTTGAACCCGTAGTCACTGGGCAGGCTGGACCTCCTATACTACATGCTGCAGGAGGCGATGTTTTTGGTAAACAGGCGAGGCTTGTGTTTGCCGAGTTCCTTCCCCTTCTTTTAGTCTTTCCTTTCAAATGCCACTCCAGTGTGGGATTAACGATTAATTAGTTGTGAGTTCTTCTTGAGGTTTTTATTATTCACAATGCCCTCTTTGGTTGGGCTCGTTAAATTCCAGTGGATAGTCCGATCTGGTTTACACCTGTGGCGGGAGAAGATCAAGTCTTCTTGTTACTCATTTTAGCATAGTCTCACCCATGTGGGCATGGGTTGGCCTAATACAGTTAGGGGAGTAAGATTTTTTATCGGGATAATAAACTCCTTTCTGTCCGAGCTTTAACGCTTTCTGCTTAGATGGCTGCTCTCAGGCCCACTAGAACAGTATGTCTTATTTATTATGATCTTTATCCTCCTGTGAAGGTTGTATCCTTTGTTAAAGGGGCTGTACCCCCTTCAACTAACTCTCGTACATTTCCATATGTCTTGATGATATACTTCTTGATGAAGGGTATGCGAGGCTGAACTTCTATCCACTTCTTAGGCAACCAGCTATCACCAGGTTCGGTAGGTCTGTCACTTCTACCCGGAGCTCTTCCCACTCTTTTGCCACAGAGACGGGTTAGCCCTAAATATATAGGCTGTCTCGGGGTAGCTCATCTGGTTTCGGGGTATCAAACTAAAGATCTCTTTGCTTGAGGGTACTGGCTAAATCATGATGCAAAAGGTACAAGGTTTAGTCTTTGTTTTTTAGTGCTTATATGGGTTGTTTCACTTCTCTTTCAGCTTTCCCTTGCGGTACTCTTTCTATTGCTTTAGGTGAACCTTTTCTGTCTCCCATACTCAGGTAAAAAAATGGTTTAGTTTGTAGGGTGGGGCCTTGTTTTGTTATAAATATCGTTGAGTTATACTGGTAATTAAGCTAGCTGGTTGGCTCAGGGCGACCCAATTTGCATGGATGTCTTCTCGGTGTAAGTGAGATGCTTAACTAGCTCAGCCACGCCCTGAGTTTCATCCAAGTGCACCTTCCGGTACACTTACCATGTTACGACTTGCCTCCCCTTGTCAGAGCTTTGGTGTTAGGTAACTTTATTGCATTTTGACAGGGGAGAGTGACGGGCGGTGTGTACGCGTCTCAGAGCCAGGTTCAAAAGGACACGCTGCTTCCTTTTTACTACTAAATCCTCCTTCAAGCACTATTTCATGTTGCATGTCCGTAGTGTTCTATTATAGAAAATGTAGCCCATTTCTTCCCGCTTCGTACGCTACACCTCGACCTGACGTTCTGGGTTGTGCCCATTTTGCTTACTTTTATTGCCTTCACAGGGTAAGCTGACGACGGCGGTATATAGGCTGGGATGGCTAGAAGCGGTGAGGTTCAACGGGGGTTATCGGTTCTAGAACAGGCTCCTCTAGGGGGGTCTGAGGCACCGTCAGGTCCTTTGGGTTTCAAGCTAATGCTCGTAGTACCCGGGCGGACGTCTAATTGTAGTTGGACGCCTGGGTTTAGGACTGAGCATAGTGGGGTATCTAATCCCAGTTTGTTTCTCAGTTTTCGTGGGGTCAGGTGGACTTTCTTAAAGTTACTTTCGTATATTGGGCTTCGGACTCCTAGAAGCGTATGACAGCCAAAGGGCCATTCGACTTTATTAATTCACTATCCTTAACCACCCTTTACGCCGTTGTACTATCAACTAGGGCCTCTCGTTTAACCGCGGTGGCTGGCACGAGTTTTACCGGCCCTCTTAGCTCTGACTGAGTCAAGCTTTCACTTATGGCTTAATATTTATCACTGCTGAATTCCCTTGGGGGTGTGGCTAGGCCTGGCGTCTTGGGCTAAAGGTTTGTGCCTGATGCCTGCTCCTCGTCCCCGGGCAGGGGATTAAGGGCTTACTCACGGGGCTGCGGAGACTTGCATGTGTAAGTTGGGCTAGAGCTGATAGTAAGGTCGGGACCATGCCTTTGTGCATGCGGAGCTTCTCAGGGCCCATCTTAACATCTTCAGTGTTATGCTTTGTATTAAGCTACGCTAGC